TTACTTCGTTCTCTATTTCTATTTGAGAGGATCCTAAGGAAAAGGATTTTGTTTCCACCGAGCTAAAACAATATGCCGATGTCTCTAGTAAACCAAAGTCATCGTTGAATAGCTATTTTGCTCCAATTTCTTTCTTTAGAAAGAACAAAATGGAAGATTTAGTTACGATTAGAAATTGACTTTCTATCTTCAGCCATGGATCCTTTACTCATACTTATTCAATTGGAAGTCTTGGTCCAATTCAAAAATTATGTTTCGCAATTTCATAATCCAACTTTTCAATTTATAAGTGACTCATGGATACAAATCACAAGAATTCGTATTTGTTTCTCGAATTTATCATTGAGAGGTAAAGGATTAAATCCTTTTAAGAAATAAAGTTTTTGATCGGAATATGAATAAAACCGAAAGACCCTTTAACTATTAAGGGTTAATAGAACGAATCACACTTTTACCACTAAACTATACCCGCTACAATATGATTATTGTATACAAATGGATCTTTTGTCGAACAAGATAATTGAGCATCATTAAGATAGGATCTTCAAAGAATCATCAAAATGAGAGTGTTGAACTTTTTTTCGTGGGGAGATCAAAATTTAATGAGATTCGGAAAAGAGGCTTCATTTAATTTCAATTAAATGACTAAAGTTGTCTCTTTTGCTGAAGAAGATAGATACGGATCAAAAAAAAACACGAAAATCATAACAGAAAAATGCATTGTGAAAGAATCGATAGTTTCTTTTTTAGTTTGGTAAAATATAACAAGAAAAAGAATGTAAATAGTCTTTCTTCTTTTTGTTGTTGCTTGAATATAAAATATTTAATTGAATATAATTATAATAATATAATAAAAAAGTCTTTTTGTTTTCAAATCAGATATCAGATAAATCATTATTTACCTATAATTTGGATTTGTTGGAACAAAAAAAAAGAGCCCGGCTGGGTACTGACCAGGCCGGGCCATGAGAATAAGAAGGGCCCTTCGAACAAAATCAACACAAAGGGGTCTTGCTCATTTTTTTGAGTTTGATTGTTGACGCGGTCGAGTCCGTCTTTTAGATAAAGCTTTTAGATATTTTAGATAAAGGAAATTCCTGATTTGTGGATCTCTCTATATATAATAGAATAGAGAAAGAAGAGAGAGAAAGAAAGATTCCTTACATTATGTGTAATGTAGTAATTGCCTTTCGGAGAGATGGCTGAGTGGACTAAAGCGTCGGATTGCTAATCCGTTGTACGAGTTATTCGTACCGAGGGTTCGAATCCCTCTCTTTCCGTTTCCGGTGATGACTTGATTTATTTTTTTTTCAAATTTTGAAAATCTTAGTGAAACGTGTGGAATAGATAAAATCCTAAGACAATTTGAAAATTAACCAAGGGAAGCCTTTTGTATTTGTATTGTATTTTATTCTTCACGCCCAGGATTACGCCCCGGATCATTAGATAGGAATCCAAAGATAAAGAGAGAAACAAAAAATATCACTACGGTATAAACGAAGAGTTTCAGAGTAAGCATTACACAATCTCCAAGATGATTTTTTGGAAAAAAAAGAGAATAGATCTTCCATTTTTCTACCACATATCCTATTTTGACACCAAGAAATGGGGTTTTTCTAGAAATAGAAATGCATTGTCACAAATTCAGTTGTTTTTCATTAACAAAAATTTGCGTTTATATCCAAATTAGATATTGTGGGAGACCCTAACTCTATTAGGGTCTTTCACTGGCACCGGAAAGGGGGAAATGGGGGTAAGCCTGATTTATGGCGACTATCCACGCCACGAATTTCAGTGTGCGAATCGAGGGTTCATACTCTAAAACTTATCTGATTTTAGCAATTGTTAGAATTTTTTCTCGAGGAAATCATGCATTTTCTAGGATATTATTATTCAGGATCTCATCGAAAACTTACAGCAGCTTGCCAAACAAAAGCTAAGAGAAAAAAAAGCACAGGTATGACTGGCATAACATCTACGATTGGATTCAAAAAAGCGTAGGCTTCGGGCAATTTGCCGAAGAAAAAACTACTCGAATAAAGGGGAGAACTAATACAAATACAGATCAAACTAACGATATTAAGCATAACAGAAATTTTGTTCTTGGAGATAATTGCATTTTGATTGAGTTTTTGATAGAAGGAAAAAGAAAGAAAGTAAGTAAGGTAGACAAAAAATCCTTCTTTTTCTTTGAATCCACCCAATCAAAAATCCTCCAATTCTCAAAGGAGAATAGAAGAAATCATACTTTCATACAATATCTTAATTGAATTCTATGTAATGATCAATAAATTAAGTTGAATTCTATATCTATATGTATCAAAATCCTAGTACCAATCTATTCTATAGATATTTGGACTGGAGTTGACAAACAACCAATACCAATATTATCGTTTCTTAGTGTCGATTAGAAATTGAAATGGGGCGTGGCCAAGTGGTAAGGCAACGGGTTTTGGTCCCGCTATTCGGAGGTTCGAATCCTTCCGTCCCAGCGAAGATCCGTTTTTTATGCTCCATTATTCCCATAGAAAGAAGTGGGGGGTAGATAGGCGTTAATCCATATTAATTTTAATATCTGTGTCTGTTCGAATTTCATTAACAAATGATCAAGTTCCATATTATATAGAAATGTGTTATGGAGCCGGCGTTTTTTCTTTGAATCTCATTTGATTTAGGTATTTTGTGTTTGACTCTAATGAAAAATTTGAAATCGATGTAACGATTGAGGCAGGGGTGATTTATCCTATCCCTTTTATTCACTTTATGACAAGAGTCGATTATTGAAATAGTACTCAACCCCACGTCATGTTAAGTTAAACCAAATACATATCAATCATATAATCATATAAAATGAGGAAATGCTTAGCTTATATGGTTATGTATCGTTCTATTTCAATGACAATAATTAATTTTTGGGTTTTTGTGAAAAAGATTTGTAATCCTTAAATTAATTAATAAATTATTTAAACTGAAATTATAGATATTCACTGTTCTAGATATTCTAGATTATAGAATATCTAGAACAGTGACAACTGCTCAGTCTATCTGATAGATACGAAAACCCTTCCCTATTTTTTTCGATTTTGGTTTTCGTAATCAGATGAAAAGAATAAAGATTCAAATCTTAACATACATCATTTTTTTATACATCTCATGAAAAAAATGAAAAAATGGATTTCTTTCTTTTTTTCTTTGATCTATTTCAAATTTCTATTTGAAATTAAATCAGTGATGAGTCAATTCAAAAAAAAAAAAGAAAGACTGATTTTACTATGAAGATCAAAAGTGATGCTTATTGTCCAATTTTCTTCAAATTAAATCAAATTTAATAATGATGTCTAAACAGGAAACTTTTTCAATTTCAATTAGAAAGATTTTTTTTAAATAAAATATTTTTAATGATTCCTTGTACGTGGAATCTTTGAAAAAGTAGGAAATCATTTAATCTATCCTATTGAGTCACCGGAAGATGCAGATTCAAAAAGTTATTTGTTTCTCTATTTCTTTCTATTATCTATATAATATTATTTATGTATGTTAAAAAGTTAAAAATATGTTTAAAATGCTGTCTTGCTAAGACTTTTTCAGAAAAACTGCCCACGTATCATATATTCATATATAGAAGAAAAAGTCTAGATTACGATGTCTGTGGACAGCTGAACCAATGACTATTCATGATTCCATAATTGAATCAATTCCATACCGGTTCCAAATTCCAAATTAGAGGAATGTTATGGTAAAACTTCGTTTGAAACGATGTGGTAGAAAGCAACGTGCGACTTGAAGGACACGATCCGTTGTGGATTTTTACATCCACCATTTTTGATTTATCTAGGAATGAGGGTGCTCTTGGCTCGACATTGTTTGTTCTGCTACACTTGAACCCTTCGCTTTTTGTTGGGTTGTAAATAGTCCATGATGGAGCGATGGAGCTCGAATAGAAAGTATTAATTCATTTCTCGGGGGCAAGGGTCTAGGGTTAATGCCAATCAATTGGAACAACTTCGTAAATATATGGAACATATATAGAAATCGAAAGGATCCAATTCGAGCAAGTTTCCAACTCAAAAGCAAAACTTGTTGAAATTGATCAAAATTTTTCGATTCAAAGTGTATCATGCGGGAATCAACTGTCCATAGGGTTCTTTGATAGAAAGAAATCAAACAAAGGGTATGTTGCTACCATTTTGAAAGGATTAAGAAGCACCGAAGTAATGTCTAAACCCACTGATTAAAAATAAGGATAAAGGATCTAAGAACAAGGAAACACCTTTTTAATTGTCTCGATAGTCTCAATAACTGGATCAGACTAAAGAATCCAAATAAAATTTGAAATAGTTTAAACGAGACAAACAAAAGGGAGTAAAGACTACTCAATAAATAAAATTGGCTAAAGATTTTTCCTTTGAGCTATTTGATTGAGAGTTATCCAACTTGAGTTATGAGTACGAGTGGTTTCTTTTTCATTTTCAGGAAGAAAAAAAAGACTGAAATCATAGTCTAATTGATTTGATAGGCCCATTTGTCATTTAATTTAATTTATTAGTATTAGAATTGCATACATAGACAAAATTTTGAATCAAATCATTTTTTCTCGAGCCGTACGAGGAGAAAACTTCCTATACGGTTCTAGGGGGGGTATGGTTCATCTACATCTATCCCAATGAGCCGTCTATCGAATCGTTGCAATTGATGTTCGATCCCGAAGAGAAGGAAAAGATCTTAGAAAAGTAGGCTTTTATGATCCAATGAAGAATCAAACTTATTTAAATGTTCCTGTTATTTTATATTTCCTTGAAAAAGGCGCTCAACCCACAGGAACTGTTCAGAATCTTTTAAAGAAAGCGGAAGTTTTTAAGGAACTTCCGTCTAATCAAATGAAATTCAATTAAAGAAATACCAAGGGGGGGTAGTGACTTGTATATAACTTTGTCTAATTTTTCTCTACTTGTTTTTTTTTGACCCCCCCCTTTTTTCTGCTCCTTTAATTGAATTGCGTG